ACTCCGGGTTGAGGACTTACTCGGAATGCTGCCAAGATATCAGTATCCAGAGTTTCATACTCAGGAGTATAATAAGTCAATTTGTAATCTTTAACACCAGCTTTAAATCCAACACTTGCTTTAGTCTCTGTTTGTGGTGACATAAGTCCCTCCCTACAACTTTAATTAAAAATTTGTACAACAAAGCAACAAGGTCTACTCGACATAAATTATAAATTAGGTCTTAAACCTTTTTTTACAGGAATCTTTCGGCAAATTATCAACCAATATTATCAACTAATCAAAATGGTTCGTGATTAGACCGTGTAATGTATTTGATTCGACAAATACATCATTATTGTATACTCTTTCATATATATGGCGCAACCCACCCATTGTTTTTAAAGTTTCGAATTTCTTACCCCCATTTGGATTGAAAGAACTAAAAAATTCGAAATTAACTCTTGACAGCGATACATTGTGTATATGTATATCCTAGATGTGAAAATTTTCGAAATTCCATCATGAAAATAAAGATATAGGCTGGACATAATTTAATATACTAAATTAAAAAAGAACTAAGTTCCAGTGCTAATGAATCAGAAATTAAATATAGTTTACAGTTCGGGTTCGATTTCTGTAGATAATAGAGTTAAAGGATGGTCTACACTGATATACAAATAAATAACTTTTTCAGGATTTTTGTTCATCAGCCATTTTAAATTTTGCAAATAGGTTGACTGAACTTGAAATTTCACTGAGGGAAATTGAATAGAAATAGACTACAAAAAAATGGAATTGGATTTGTTTGGATGGTCCCAACAAAATGGATTGCTAACTCTTAATTTCTGATTAAATTAATCGATAAACTTGCTATCGGCCATCTTTTTTTTTGTTCGATAATTTGCATTTTTGCAAAAAATTTCGACATATTTTACTTTAAACTATATATTATGACAATTAATCTTACTACTTCTGATTCTAGTCTTTCCACACTTGAAAAAAAAAACCAGGGGCGTATCGCTCAAATTATTGGTCCCGTACTGGACGTAGCTTTTCCTCCAGGCAAAATGCCTAATATTTACAACGCTCTAGTAGTTAAGGGTCGAGATACTGCGGGTCAACCAATTAATGTGACTTGTGAGGTACAACAATTACTAGGAAATAATCGAGTTAGGGCTGTAGCTATGAGTGCTACAGATGGTCTAACACGAGGAATGGACGTTATTGACACAGGAGCTCCCCTAAGCGTTCCAGTCGGTGGAGCGACTCTGGGACGAATTTTTAACGTACTGGGGGAGCCTGTTGATAATTTGGGGCCCGTAGATACTCGCACAACATCCCCCATTCATAGATCCGCGCCCGCCTTTACACAGTTAGATACTAAATTATCTATTTTTGAAACAGGAATTAAAGTGGTAGATCTTTTAGCCCCTTATCGCCGTGGAGGAAAAATAGGACTATTTGGTGGAGCTGGAGTGGGTAAAACGGTACTCATTATGGAATTGATCAACAATATTGCAAAAGCTCATGGGGGTGTATCTGTATTTGGCGGAGTAGGTGAACGTACTCGCGAAGGAAATGATCTTTACATGGAAATGAAAGAATCCGGAGTTATCAATGAAAAAAATATTGAAGAATCAAAAGTGGCTCTAGTCTACGGTCAAATGAATGAACCGCCAGGAGCACGTATGAGGGTTGGTTTGACGGCCCTAACTATGGCGGAATATTTCCGAGATGTTAATGAACAAGACGTACTGCTATTTATCGACAATATTTTTCGTTTCGTTCAAGCAGGATCTGAAGTATCCGCCTTATTGGGTAGAATGCCTTCCGCTGTAGGCTATCAACCTACTCTTAGTACTGAAATGGGTTCTTTACAGGAAAGAATTACTTCCACAAAGGAAGGGTCCATAACTTCGATTCAAGCCGTTTATGTACCTGCAGATGATTTGACCGATCCCGCTCCTGCTACGACATTTGCACATTTAGACGCTACTACTGTACTATCAAGAGGATTAGCCGCTAAAGGGATCTATCCAGCAGTAGATCCATTAGATTCAACATCAACCATGCTCCAACCTAGGATCGTTGGCGAAGAACATTATGAAATTGCGCAACGAGTCAAGCAAACCTTACAACGTTACAAAGAACTTCAGGACATTATAGCTATCCTTGGGTTGGACGAATTATCTGAAGAAGACCGGTTAACCGTAGCAAGAGCGCGAAAAATTGAGCGTTTCTTATCACAACCTTTTTTCGTAGCCGAGGTATTTACAGGCTCTCCAGGAAAATATGTTGGTCTAGCCGAAACAATTAGAGGATTTCAATTGATCCTTTCCGGAGAATTGGATGGTCTTCCTGAGCAGGCCTTTTATTTAGTAGGTAACATCGATGAAGCTACCACGAAAGCTATGAACTTAGAAATGGAGAGCAAATTGAAGAAATGACCTTAAATCTTTGTGTACTGACTCCTAATAGAATTGTTTGGAATTCAGAAGTAAAAGAAATTATTTTATCGACTAATAGTGGTCAAATCGGCGTATTACCAAACCACGCCCCCATTGCCACAGCTGTAGATATAGGGATTTTGAGAATACGCCTTAACGACCAATGGTTAACAATGGCTCTGATGGGCGGTTTTGCTAGAATAGGCAATAATGAGATCACTGTTTTAGTAAATGATGCTGAGAAGGGTAGTGACATTGATCCGCAAGAAGCTCAGCAAACTCTTGAAATAGCCGAAACTAACTTGAAGAAAGCGGAAGGAAAGAGACAAAGAATTGAAGCAAATCTAGCTCTCAGACGAGCTAGGACACGAGTAGAGGCTATCAATACAATTTCGTAATTCAGTTAATGCAAGTAAATACTCATAATCAAAAGAAGTTCGGATTATACACTCTATAAAAGAATCCATATATACACGATTACTATTTTTTTAGTCTTTTATTCTTATTTTTTTTTTTTTTTATCCAAATACAAAAATAAGAATAATAGCATTCGGATGCAACTAAAAAAATAGGATATAACAAATTAAATTACTAAATTACTAGAGGGTGAATATAAAAACTTATTAGATACCGTTGATTCTGGTATCTAATAAGTTTTACCTACTATTGGATTTGAACCAATGACTCCTGCCGTATGAAAGCAATACTCTAACCGCTGAGTTAAGTAGGTTATTTTTCATTCCTAAAGAGAACTAAAAAGTTACATCAGATTATAAAAAAAATAGTGTTTATAAGCAATATCAATCAAAGAGCTAGGATCTTGTATCGCGAATGTTCATCTTGACAAAAAATTATCTATATGTTAAAATATTTTATGTAGCACAAGGGCTATAGCTCAGTTAGGTAGAGCACCTCGTTTACACGCGCGCCAATGTTTTTCAGGGGAGTTCATCATGCAATCAAAAAAATTCTATTAATCTTTTTGAGAAATCGATGTCTTACTCTATGACTTTGAGGAAACAAAACAAGAGAACAATAGCCTGACAATTAGTTTGAATTAGGTCTGATTCAGGTGTCCGTTTAGTCACCAAATCTAACCTATTTTGGATTTGAAATATTGATAAGGTGAATATCCATCCTATTGAATGCTAGGCTTTTTGAGTATAAAGGTCTCAAAAAATATCTTTTCGTCCTATGAACTTTAAGGTGTATGAAGTTTCATATTCTATTCTTTAAACAGAACGATAGAGACTCCATTTAATTTTAGAATGAATCTCGGCCAAAGGCAGACCTACGTCAATATAACTCTTTTTTGAAACACTTTGGTAGTGCTTCTGAATCAAAGTTCAAATAAATAATGAATCACAGCACATGGAACCATTTTCTTTCCATCAAGAAAAAATATGGTGGATTAACTGATATAAATATCAGTTAATGAAAGAGCCCAATGCAAAAAACTGCATGTTGGGTCTTTGAAACAGTTCAAATCATTTTGAGAATAAAAAAGTTTGATCTGTTTTACCGAGAAAGTCTACGGTTCGAGTCCGTATAGCCCTAAAATATTATATACATAATATTACGAATTCTATGAATTAATTAATAGAATTTTGTAAAAAACCATCCGTTGTCTCTCATCAAAAAAGTCTCATAAACTTAATACTGAGTATTTTTTCTGGCGGAGCAAAAAAAAGCATGTCACTGGATCCAATCAATATGTATCCAATCTAAGATAAACAAACTTTCTTTTCTTCATTAAACTTTGTAAGTAATTGAATATAAGAATTTGTCTCATTCCTATTCGTCAAAGAAGAATTTTGATTTTCCCTTATTTAGGTATATTAGACCGAATTATACCTAATACTAGTGAATTGTTCCAAGCACAACTCTAGGAATCAATTGACTATTAATGAATGGATTTCAGTCTAATCAACCAACTCCATTTGAATACAACAAACGTTTTTAGGTATACTTTATGTCGAATTAGTTAATACTAACTCGATCAAATGGCTAGAATTTGATTTCTAAACTTGTAAACAGGCCTGGGTTTTAAAAATATCTTTGGTAAATTTCATCAGAAACGTTATCAAAGGAACTTTTAACGTTCCGATATCGTACCTATAAAAGTGCAAAAAAAGTAGTCTCCGTTTTTCCTTATAAAAAAGAATGGTAACTACTTGGACCAAATTCGGATTACATAAAATAGACTAGATAGACTACTGTGATTCTAACAAATTTAGAAATTCAAATTTCTAAACAGCCTCTATACATGTGAATTATCTCGCTCTGAAAAAAAAAGAAAGGACGAATTCTATTTTGAATTTTTTTCTTTGTTTATTTAGTAAACCCTAGGTGAAAGTGAAAAAGTTTTAGTTGGATATTTATTTGTATATATGAAAGATAAGAACAATAATTATGAATTAGAAAAAATTTTAGTGGAATAGAAAACAAAAGAAAAAAAAAAGTCTAGTCAATCACGCTTGAAAGGAGAGACAACAAACGAAACTTTTATTTTTATTCAGAAAATCTAATGAATTGTTGGTTTGACTAAGGAGTTATGGATAACTTGACAAT